TTTAACTAACTGAGGAAGAATTTGCAAGTTGATAAAACCCGGTGGTCGAATTTTCCATCTCCAAGGAAAAACACTCTGATCTCCTATCAGAAAAATTCCCAATTCTCCTTTTGGTGCTTCGACTCTTACATAAAGTTCTTGCTTAGACAATTCAAAAGTTGGAGAAGGTTTTTTACTAATAAATCGATAGTCAAAATCATTCCATTCAGGGTCTTTTATTCTACCAAAGCGTCGAATTTCTAAATTCTCATAGGGTCCCCCTGGAATTCCTTCCAGAGCCTGTTGGATAATTTTTATGGATTCTGTCATTTCACTGATTCGTACTAAATACCGAGCTAATGAATCCCCTTCTTTTTGCCATTGAATCTCCCAATCAAATTCGTCGTAAGACTCATAACGATCAATTTTACGAAGATCCCACTGTATTCCGGAAGCTCGTAGCATTGGGCCTGATAAACCCCAATTTAGTGCTTCTTCTGCGCCAATAATGCCTACGCCTTCAACTCGTTCTAAAAAAATAGGATTCCGCGTAATAAGCTTTTGATATTCAGCAACCCCGGTTAAAAAATAATCGCAAAAATCCAAACATTTATCTATCCAGCCATGAGGTAGATCAGCAGCTACTCCTCCGATACGAAAATAATTATGCATCATGCGCATACCGGTAGCAGCTTCGAACAAGTCATATATTAACTCTCGTTCTCGAAAAATATAGAAGAAAGGGGTCTGTGCCCCAATATCTGCCATAAAAGGGCCAAGCCATAACAAATGAGAAGCGATACGACTTAACTCCAACATAATAGCTCTGATATAGCTAGCCCTTTTAGGTACTTGAATATTGCCTAGCTGTTCGGGTCCATTTACGGTTATTGCTTCTGTGAACATAGTAGCTAAATAATCCCAACGCGTTACATAAGGCAAATATTGTATAATTGTTCGATTTTCCGCAATTTTCTCCATCCCTCTATGTAAATAACCCAGTATTGGTTCACAATCAATAACATTTTCACCATCGAGAGTAACAATCAGTCGAAGAACACCATGCATTGATGGGTGGTGAGGGCCCATATTGACTATCATGAGGTCTTTTCTTGTAGTTGGTGCAATCATAAGTTTTTTCCCGAGTCGTTCTTCCATGCATTGCTGAAAGTAAAAAGAAGTTCATCAAAATTTAAACGAATAAGCTCAAATGATATCACGCTTCAAATTAACGAGTTTTTATCTCTCGAATATTTAACTCACTAATTAATTCTTTATAGCGTCTTCTATTTTTTTTTGACAAATAGGCCAGCAGTCGTTGGCGTTTTCCCAAAATTTTCCGTAAACCTCTCTGGGATGAAGAGTCTTTTTTGTGCAATTCCAAATGTGAAGTAAGTCTTCTTATCTTAGTGGTAAAACTGAATACTTGAAATTCAACAGACCCTCTGTTTTCTTCGTTTTCTTTTTGAGAAATAACCGAAATGAATGAATTTGTTACCATAAAGAAATCCCCTTTCCCTTTTTACAGATATGGATTTTATTGATCAGTAATAATAATGCCATTAATTGGAATCTGGTATATACAATAATCTAATCCAAATTTCTTTATGAATTCCTAATTTTCTGAATTCAAATCAATTAATCCAATTTCTAATTGGATTTAGATAGGGATAGAAAAGGATTGGTACATTTTCGCATCAAAGAATTTAGACCTAAAACAAAACAAAGAAGGTTCTGTTGATTCATTTCGAGATCTAATCGAGATATTATTCATTTCCTATTGGATATTAGAATGAAATGTGAGACAAGACATGTGATCTATGTATTTGTTTGCTTTGATATACCCTATTATATATATATATAGGGTATAGAATATATAGAAAAAGTGTATTATCCACGAAATGTCAAAATTTCAATCGTGGATACAGATGTATTCTTAACATACTGAAACGACTCCCATTATTGGTATCAAACCAATAACGATTCATACAAGCTAAATCCTCTAATCGATAATTAGGCCAAAGAAAGAGCTTTAATTTCATTAATTGACTTTTCTCTCTATCAAAATGGTTACTGTCATGCGAAACTTGGCTGCTGTCTTTTACGTCCTTTGCATTCCAAAATACTGGATTTCTATCTTCACCATTTCTATTCTTTGAATTAAAACAACTTAGAATTTGCAACTTTCTACGACGTCTAAACGAAAAAATATTTTCAGGAACAAGCAAATCCAAATGATTTTTGTCTCTATTTTCAGTTATTCTTTGGTGTGATGAAATAGTTTCATCAAAATTCTTCTTAGAAACATATCTTTGTTCTTGGTATTTTTGATTAGTTTGGTGCTTACTCTTATGAACCAATGAAATACCTATGGTTTGATACATAATAAATTGTGCATCGTTTTTTCCAAACAGACGAATGGGTTCTATAATCAATATTCCCTTTTTCATCAATTGGTTAAGAGTTAAATTCTTCTCAATCAGCATTATATCCAAACTCATTTCTCTATTTTGAATCAAGGGTATAGTAATTTGGGTTGGATCTATCAGTCTAAGCAGGAGACAATATACCTTGACATTATTGATCAGTCTTTGATTCAAAATATCGTCCCATCTCAATTGAAAAAGCAAATAACGTTTCAGGAAGAAATCTAGTTCTGCTCTCGCGCTGCTTTTGTATTGTTTTTTCTTTTTCCCCTTTTTCATGTCTGATCTTGCATAATTTTCTTCACTATCTTTTTGTTGTGAGAGAACGGATCCAAGATTTCCTGGATTTGTGGGTTCTTTTTCTCCTTGATTTCGATGCTTTTTATTCGATGGTATCAAAAAACTTCCTTTTTGCTTTTGATTTATTTTTTTATTTTCACTACTATTTTCATTTTTATTCAAATTTGAAAGAAGTAATTTGCTTGGTATAAACCAAGGTTTGCTTTTATATGCATTATAAAGTAACACAAATTCTGGGAAGAACCAAGGTTCCAAATTCGCTATGCGACACTTTAGCATTTTTTCATTCATTCCCATCCAATCAAAAAATACTTTGTCGGAGTTTGGTGGATTGATTTCTGGAATCATAAGGTAAAAAAGATCTTTTTTAGGAATTATTTGAGTATTTTGATTCCGATTGCTGACCCAGGCCTCAATATCGCCTTTTTGTTTAAGATCAAAATTGAGAATGTTCCAATCAAAATATTTTCTATCGACCGTTTTTTCCATATATAGAATATGAACCTTTCCTAGATAATTATCGATAGGGATGTTCCTCAGTATATTTTCTTTATGCGTGTTATAAGAAATCTCTTGCTTCTTACGTCCTTGAAACGGAGATCTATAAAAAAAGTATTCCGTTTTATTTTCATAATTAAGAAATTGATATGATAAAAGATCATATTTATAGTATTTTTGCAAATTCTCTTTTCTTTTTTGATTAGATAATGAATCTACTTCAATTTGTTTTTTGAAATCAATTAATTGGTCTTTTTCATATGAATGCCTTTTGCTAAAATTTTCCTTTTTACGCTGATGAACTGTATTGCGCCATTTTTCTGGTATTAATCTATACCATCTGCTCTGAGATAAATTGTATTGATAATATCCTCTTAACCACTTTTTCCATTGATTCATTTCATAACTCGGAAGTTTCTTATCCCCTAATTTCGAATCAACCATTCCTTGTGTTTCAAAAGAATCCTTTATTTCAGGCGGGGGGATTCCTTGAGATTGAAGAACAGCTCTTAATTTATACGAGTTACTAACTTGGATTTGTGATAATTTGAAAAATACATATGCTTGTGACACGTAGGATAAGTCATAAAAAATAGGTGAATTTTTTTGACTATTACTAATATTATCAAGTGACTTTTTTATAGTCGAAATAAATGGAATTCGATTTTTTTTAATTTTATTAATTCTTTCTTGTTTTCTTTCATTATTGTAAAGGGATTTATCAATAATTTTTTTTGTTGATTCAAGAAAAAGTTCTGTATTCATTCTGGGAATATTAATGATACATAAAAATATATCTGTGTAGATTCTTTCAATGAAAAATTTCAAAAAAAGAGGTAATTTAGAGATTAATTGAGCATTTCTTTTTTTGAATATTTGCCATTTTTCGAATCTTTTAGCATTATAACTTGTTTTTTGAAGACTAATATTATTTATTCTTGGAGTTACTTTTTTTTGCTCTTTTATAATTCTTTCTATTTGATTTCGAATTGTACTTGTTCTAGTAGTCAAATCCTTGATTTTTTTTTCTGTTAATGAAGAATTTGTCCAATTCGTAGATGCAATTTCACTAAACGATTCGTGAATTAGCTGATTGCTTATTATAGAATCTTTTTCTTCTTTAATTTCACTTGATTCATATACTTCTCTTCCTGTTAATCGAAATAATAAAATTTTGGAAAGTTCTTTTATTATTTTTTTTAGAAAAATAACACTTTCGATAACCCATTCTTTTGTTTCTTTTAAAACTTTTCGAAGTAATTTTATTTTTCTTTTAAAAACTATTAGAACTCGAGAAGACTTCTTTTTAAATTTTCCAATTTTTTTTTCAATTTCCTTAAAAATGGGTTTAAAAAAGGAAGGTCCTTTTCGGGGCGAACCAAAAGGAAGTTCAGTTTCCATTCCCCAAACTGTTAAAAAACAAAAATCATCTTTTTGTTTTTTTTTTTTCATTAAACCTTTCTTAGATGATCGTAGTTTCGATTTGTGCCAAGGTTTCAGACGGAAAGGAAATAAGATTTTTATCTGAATACCGTCTGTCAACCAATTTTTCGGAAATTCTGTTTCGGATAATGGAACACCATTATAGGTACATTTAACATGCATCTCTCTATTCCATTCCTGTAAATCCTCAAACCATTCGGGAAATTGAAATAGGAACATGCGTCCACTATTTTTTGCAATTAGCAATGAAGGTAATACAATATATTTTCTAAAAATAGATTGAGTTAGTAACATGCAACCTCTTATTACTTGTGTAACTGGAATGGTATCCCAGGCCTCTGCTATCTTTATTCG